CAACTTTTTCTTGAATCAACAAAAAAAATTATTGATAAATACATTTACAATAATGAAACAAATCAAGAAAGAATTAATAAAACAAATCAAAATACAATTCGATTTATTTCGACTATAAAATCGACTATAAAAAAGTCACCTTATAATATTAGTAATGGTAAGACGAATTCACATATCTTTTGTGACTTATCTTCTTTGTCGCAAGCATATGTATTTTACAAATTATCACAAACCCAAATTATTCATTTGTATAAGTTAAGATCTGTTCTTCAATATCATGGAACGTCTTTTTTTCTTAAAACTGCAATAAAGGATTCTTTTGGAATACAAGGAATATTTCATTCCGAATTAAGTCATAAGAAACTTCAAAGTTATGGAACGAATCAATGGAAAAACTGGTTAAGAGGTCATTATCAATATGGTTTATCTCAGATTGGATGGTCTAGATTAATGCCACAAAAATGGAGAAATAGAGTCAATGAACATCGTACGGCTCAAACGAAAGATTTAAAAAAATGGGATTCATATGAAAAAGACCAATTACTTCATTACAAAAATAAAAAAGATTCTGAAGTATATTCATTACCAAACCAAAAAGATAATTTTAAAAAATACTATAGATATGATCTTTTATCATATAAATCTATTAATTATGAAGCTAAGAAAGACTCATATATTTATGGATCACCATTACAAGTAAATAAGAACCAAGAGATTTCTTATAATTACACCACACATAAAAAAAAAGTATTTGATATACTAGGGGATATTCCTATCAATAATTATCTAGGAAAGGGTGATATTGTGTATATGGAAAAAAATACAGATAGAAAATATTTTGATTGGAAAATGCTCAATTTTTTTCTTAGAAAAAAAGTCGATATTGAGGCCTGGATCAAGACCGATCCCAACAGTAATAAAAAGATTAAGATTGGGACTCATAATTACCAAATAATTGAGAAAATTGATAAGCAAGATCTTTTTTATCTTACAATTCATCAAGATCCAGAAATTAAGCCACCCAATTACAAAAAAAGATTTTTTGATTGGATGGAAATGAATGAAGAAATACTAAACCGCTCCATATCGAATCTGGAACTTTGGTTCTTCCCAGAATTTGTGCTACTTTATAATGCATATAAAATGAAACCGTGGATTATACCAAGCAAATTACTTCTTTCAAATTTAAATATAAATGAAAATGTTAGTGAAAATAAAAAGATCAATAGAAAGCAAAAAGGGAATTTTTTTAGACCAGCGAATGAAAAAAAATCTTTTAAATTAAAGAATCGAAATCAAGAAGAAAAAGAACCCGCAGGCCGAGGAGATCTTGGATCAGATGCACAAAACCAAGGAAATCTTGGATCCGTTCTCTCAAACCAACAAAAAGATATTGAAGAAGATTATGCGGAATCGACCATGAAAAAAGGTAAAAATAAAAAACAATACAAGAGCAACACGAAAGCAGAACTGGATTTCTTCCTGAAACGGTATTTGCTTTTTCAATTGAGATGGGACGATGCTTTGAATCAAAGAATGATCAATAATATCAAGGTATATTGTCTCCTGCTTAGACTGATAAATCCAAGAAAAATTACTATATCCTCTATTCAAAGAAGAGAAATAAGTCTAGATATAATGATGATTCAGAAGAATTTAACTCTTACAGAATTGATGAAAAAAGGAGTATTGATTATCGAACCCGTTCGTCTGTCTATAAAAAATTATGGAAATTTTCTTATGTATCAAACCATAGGTATTTCATTGGTTCATAAGAGTAAGCACCAAACTCATCAAAGATACCGAGAACAAAGATATGTTGATAAGAAGAATTTGGATGAGTCCACTCCAAGACATCAAAGAATAACGGAAAATCGAGACAAAAATCATTATGATTTGCTTGTTCCTGAAAAGATTTTATCGTCTAGACGTCGTAGAGAATTAAGAATTCTAATTTCTTTCAATTCAAAGAATAGGAATGGTGTGGATGGAAATCCAGTATTTTGCAACGAGAATAACATAAAAAACTGGGGTAACTTTTTAGATGAAAGGAAACACCTTGATAGAGATAAAAATGAATTAATTAAATTAAAGTTCTTTCTTTGGCCTAATTATCGATTAGAAGATTTAGCTTGTATGAATCGCTATTGGTTTGATACCAATAATGGCAGCCGTTTCAGTATGTTAAGGATATATATGTATCCACATTAAAAATGCGTTGATGGTCAATTTTTCCCTCTATATTCTGTACCAGATATGGTATATGAAAGCAAACAGTTGCACATATGCCCTGTCTTATATCCCAGTTTGATATATGATACTACAATACTAAGTCAATGCCGTATCAATTAGATCGACAAATCAATTAAAAGAATCTTCCTAATTTTAGGTCTAAATTATTCGCTTTTGTGAGTATAAAAAGGAACCGTCCCTTTGTATCCCTATCGGAATCAAATTCCAAATTAGATTGATTCATTTTAATTGATTTTTAATTGATAAA